AAATCCTATTGTTTTGGTTGTGGACTCAAGGGTTCAGGTTCAAACATGTTCTTTGAAGAAATATATGAGTTCTATTATAATAGAAAAAAATATGTTTTTTTTATTCCATTTAAGTAAATCGAGAAAAGGAAAAACATAATAAGAAATGACACTCCTATCATAGGAATGGAAATAGCCTTGTTGCTGCTTCAATAACAAGCATTTTCGTTTTCAAATCAAATAAATCATTTGATCTATGATTCATTGGAACAAGGAATGGCCTGGCTAGGTACTGGCCAGGCCGGGGGAATAAAAGAAAGAACTTTTCGGACGAAATCAAAGAGGTACTCTTTCTATTGGAGATATCTGTTTCGAATCATTATCTAAAGGGAATTGATGATTGATCAAATTCGTCTATATTTATAGAATAAAGAAAGATAAGGAAAAACTTTTATCAACCTTTACTTCACGCGTCACATATGAATTATCCTTTTAAAATTGGGAGAGATGGCTGAGTGGACTAAAGCGGCGGATTGCTAATCCGTTGTACGAATTATTTGTACCGAGGGTTCGAATCCCCCTCTCTCCGTTTCTTCTGATCACTTGATATTTCCCTTTCGAATTCGAAAAAATCTCTAACCCCCTTTCTCATAGTTAAATGTATGGAATGGAGAAAGAAAATCCTAAGAAAATTAAGAAATCGAGCAAGGAAAAACCCCTGATTTTTTTATTCATCACGTCCAGGATTACGTCCTGGATCATTAGATAGGAATCCGAAGATGAAGAGAGAAACAAAGAATATCACTACTGTGTAAACGAAGAGTTTGAGAGTAAGCATTACACAATCTCCAAGATCATTTTGGGGGAAATAGGGGAATAGATTCTCCATTTTTGTACCACATATTCCGTTTTGACACCAAGAAAAGAAGCGGTTTCTAGAAAACATAAGGAATTTGCAGGAATGCATTTGTAATAAGATTCTGATTCTTTCGTTAACAAAATGATCTCTCATACCTACAATTAGGTATTGTAGGGACCATACATAGGGTCTTCGACCCCCAGAAGGAATGAAGAAATGAGGTGATTCCGATTCATCTTGGTTATCCAAAAGAATTTCCATGTTTGAGTCGAGGGTTCATTATCTGATCTTATCAATTCTTAAGAATAGCATTTTTTTTTATCGAATAAATCATGAATGTTTCTAAGACAGTATTAAAGATCTCATCGAAAACTTACAGCAGCTTGCCAAACAAGGGCTAAGAGAAAAAAGAGCACAGGTATGACTGGCATAACATCTACGATTGGATTGAAAAAAGCATAAGCTTCGGGCAATTTGGCGAAGAAAAAGCTACTCGAATGAAGGGCAGAATTAAGACAGATCAAACTAAAGATATTAAGCATAACAAACATTTTGTTCTTGGAGAAAATTTCATTATTATTGGGTTATTGATATAAGGGGAAAATGAAGAAAGAAGGGAAAGTAGGCCGCAAAATCTTTCTTTTTCTTTGAACTCCCTCAATCAAAAATCCTTCAATTCTCAAATGAGAATAGAAGGAATCATACCTTACATACAATATCTTAATTGAATTATATGTAATGATCAATAAATTCATTTTGATTCTACATCTACATGTGTAGAATCATAGCAACAACCAATTCAATAGATATTGGGGCTGGAATTGACGAACAACCAATACCGATATTAGTGTTTATTGGTGTCGAATAGAAATAAAAATGGGGCGTGGCCAAGTGGTAAGGCAACGGGTTTTGGTCCCGTTACTCGGAGGTTCGAATCCTTCCGTCCCAGACCAATTCTATCATAACAAAGATTGTTCTTTTTAACAATCTTCTGTTTAAGGGTGTAATGTTGGATACAATGTGATCCAATCTTTCTTTGTGATTTCTAATGATTCTTCTATAGAATCATATCTTCCCTTTCGCTTTTGTTTCTCACAAACAAACGGATCGAGTATCAATGACATGTGGATGGAAATAAATATCTTTTTTGATATAGGTAGGATGGGAACAAAGATCAAAGTGAAATTAAAAAAAAACACTGGGTGGGCCATTCAGCGTATGTTCGCCCCCTCGCCCATATTCATATTAAAGGTTAGTTAGTCATTTGGATAAACTTTATGCCCCATATCTATGATATTTGGATTCTCACATGATGCATTCTGAGTCGAAATGCGAAATAAAAGAGAAGTCTCTACCTTCCCTAAAGTAAATATAAATAAAGATAGGGTAGACAAAATGACTAATTCTATGCGGATCCTGAATCCTAAAAAACGGGGGGGTTCTTGGTATTAATTCCATCGCTGGAATTAAAGCTCCTGAGACTGGGGTGGGACAAAATCAAACAAAATAGTAACAACGAATTGATATGAACCCATTTTGCTTTGTACTTATACAAGACAGGATAGCATCCCATAAGAAGATCCTTTGAAATTGGCTTTGGGTATGATTCATGATCCCCATGGAATTCGTGTCGATATGAGTTAATCCGCAAAGGAAAGGAAGGTATCAATTTCAAGACCCTTGTCATCCGGATCTTATTAACAAACAAAACAAGAAAATTCAATACGGAACAGATTATTTTCTTTGGACCTAATTTCTTTTATTTTGTATTTGATTTGGCTCCAATGAATAATTGGAAATCAATGTAGCGATCAATTGGGGGAGGGGGGAGATTCATACATTCACTTTACTTTATGGAAAGATTCCTGAATCTGAAGTAAGGAAAAATCTGTAGAAAATGAACCATGCCTATATGTATTGTTATTGTTCTATTTCAGTGATCAGTGACACCGGTGTTTCAGTTTTGGCGAAAAAGATCTGCGATCCCTTAAATACCCGCGATTACTCTCGGTAACACTTGTTTGGTGTATCTGATGAATACGATAAAATCAGACTCCTACGATTCTGATTTTATCAATCAGATGAAAGAATACCTGAAAGAATACCGACCTTAATCTTTTCTTTCATGAGCCCCTTCTATCCATCCCCAAGAAAACAAAACAATTGGATTTGTTTCTTGACCCATTTATCTGGTTTAAATTATTGATGATTCAATCGGAAAGGAAACATAGAGGTCTCTTATGATGATCAAATTCGCGTCTGATTTAATTAATCAGATATCTGCTAAACATTTTTAGATCCTCGTTGTACCGACTTGTTGATGGATTTAGAGATTCAATTCAGTCTTTACTGAAAAACGGATTTCCAGTAATGATGTCGAAGTAGGAAATTCTTGAAATTGTTTTTTATGATTCCTTATAAATTCTTTCGACTCGAAGAAGTGTGACATTGGTGAATCTATCCTATCGAGTCACTTGCGATCTTTCCCGGTCATTGGAATAGCTTATTTGGTTAATGACTCATTCTGTTCCGGTATCGGTAATCTAATTAAAGACCCTTCTTTAGTTTTAGTTGTTTGAAAAAGAATTGGATCTTTCATGATTCATCATCCCTAACAATCTGTTGAAGATGTAAAGAAGTGTTAAGCAACGCATTTCTTCGTGTTTTTTATAAATGTGTTTCATTCTTCTAATAAAATATGGGGTTAAATTATATTCTTGCTGAGACTTCTCCAGATCCATATATGAAAATGAAAGTATGGAGGACTTCATATACTATATACCGATTGAGCCAATGACTATTCATGATTCCATATTGAATCAATTCCATACCGGTCCAAAATTAGAGGAATGTTATGGTAAAACTTCGTTTGAAACGATGTGGTAGAAAGCAACGTGCGACTTGAAGGACATTATTGGCTGTGGATTCTTGTACCCACCATTTTATATATCAAAGAAGATGCTCTCGGCTCGACATAGTTTGTTCTATTCCACTAGGACCCCAATTTTGGGGTTGTAATAAAATAATAGAATTATAATATAGCACATGATGGAGCTCGAGCATAAAGAATTGGTTCATTTAGCAGAGAGAAGGATCTAGGGTTAATGCCAATCAATAAGTTGGAACAACTTCGTAAGTATATCTTCGGTATAGAAATTGAAAGGATCAAGTTCGAACAAGTAAAAAAAAAAAAGTCAAATGAATTTGTCGAAATAGTTTTACCAATTCCGATCAAAAGTGTATCACAGGGGAATCAATCGTTTCCATAGAACGAAATAACAAAAGGTATGTTGCTACCATTTTGAAACAATTAAGGATCACCGAAGTAATGTCTAAACCCAAGGATTCAAAGCAAAGATAAAATAAAGGATACCGGAACAAGGAAACACCGTTTTCAATTGTCTCAACAACTAGATCAGAATGGGGAAGAAATAAAATCGATTCTAGGCGAGACAAACAAAAGAGGTTAGAGACGGCTCAATAAATGTCTAAGGATTTCCCTTCGAGCTCTTTGAGAATTACCCAACTTGAGTTATGAGTACGAATGAGATTTCTTTTTTTTTTTTCAGGAAGGAAGAACAAAAAAAAATGACTCAAATCATAGTCTAATTGATGATTTTGTGGATCTATTTACCACTACAATACATAAATTCGAATCATTCTTTTTCGAGCCGTACGAGGAGAAAACCTCTTATACGTTTCTAGGGGGGGTTGTTCATTTATGTCTATCCCAATGAGTCATCTATCGAATCGTTGCAATTGATGTTCGATCCCGAAGAGAGGGAAGAGATCTTCGTAAAGTGGGTTTTTACGATCCGATAAAGAACCAAACTTATTCAAATGTTTCCGCTATTCTATATTTCCTTGAAAAAGGCGCTCAACCTACAGGAACTGTTCATGATATTTCAAAGAAGGCGGAGGTATTTAAGGAATTTCGAATTAATCAAATGAAATTAATGAAATAAAAAAAAAAGGGGGGGCCAGTATCTAGCTTTGTCTAATTGTTTCTCCACCATTCCTTATTTTTTTTTCTCTATTCTCTATTCATTGTTGCTCTCACATGACCCCGTATCATAGAACTATAAAAAAAATATCTTCTCTTGATATGAGACAGATAGAAAAAAGATTGAGTGAATAGATGAAATAACTGGGAAATTATGGGATTACCATCAATCAGATGGTTTTCGTTGGGACTCCACCAACAAACAAAAGGTCAATCTTGCTTATTGTACCTCTATTGAATAAATATTGAATAAACCCGACATTTTTTTCCTACCGGAATTCCTTATTTATTTCCCCACTCATACTTCATCCCTTATCTATGTTGTAGTGTCACTCCAACACAAGTCCTTGTTTTATTTATTGAATTGGTTTTCTCAACATTCAATTCATATTGACAATGGTGTATCGAACAAATATAATTCGATCGTGGATAAATAGATCTATTTATCCACATTTCATAAGTTTGTTTCTTTATTTCACTCAAACGATGGGTTCGTCAATTTCGTTGTGACACAAGAAGTATCTTAGTTAATATAATGAAAAAAAAAATAGAGTATGGGTAGTCTATCAATTTTTACATCTATTTAGATTTTCTCTATAATTTATCCCAGAATCTGTTGTATTTTCATCTGATCTCTGTTCATTTTTATGTTCACAATTGATCATCAAATCTTTCTTTTTGATCTGTTGCTAGTTCAATGTTTTGACGAGGTCGGGCAATCGAATCTCTTTATTTATTTTTTATTCCGATCGTATCTACACACCCTATTTATATGGGTTGCTAACTCAACGGTAGAGTACTCGGCTTTTAAGTGCGGCTATGGTCTTTTACACATTTTGATGAAGCAACGGATTCGTCCATACCATTGGTGGAGTTTGTAAGACCACGACTGATCCTGAAAGGGAATGAAAGGAAAAAACAGCATGTCGTATCAATGGAGAACTCTTAGAAGACTTCATCCTTAACGGATCGATACAAAATCTTGTTTTGATTCTTTTCTTGGAAAGGGGTCAAATCAATTCAAGTTGGGTCGAGTGAATAAATGGATAGAGCCCTATAGCTCCAATTATAGGGAAACCAAAAGCAACGAGCTTCTGTTTGTTCTTAATTCGAATGATTACCCGATCTAATTAGACGTTAAAAATATATTAGTGCCTGATGTGGGAAAGGGTTCTCTTGTGAGTGGATCATCAATTCCTTTTTTTTCATGAATCCTAACTATTCTCTATTATGTTCTCTATTATGTAGTGGAGACGAATGTGTAGAAGAAACGGTATACTGATAAAAATTCATTATTCCAAAGTCAAAAGAGTGATCGGGTTGGAAAAATAAAGGATTTCTAACCATCTCTTGTAACTATAACGAACATAAATAAATTGGATGGAAATAGGATCCGTTGATTGTCCTTTCGGGCTCCGGGGTATCTATTCTTTTCTTACTATATACCTTGTTCTGACCGTATCGTACTATGTATTATTTGATAACTCAAGAAATCCCCCATTTGGTTCAAGTGTAATTTCAAATGGAAATGGAGGAACTACAAGGATATTTAGAAATGGATGGATTTCGGCAACAATACTTCCTATATCCGTTTCTATTTCAGGAATATATCTACGCGCTTGCTCATGGTCATGCTTTAAATGGATCGATTCTTTATGAACCGGTGGAAAATTTAGATCATGACAATAAATCCAGTTCACTAATTGTGAAACGTTTAATTACTCGAATGCATCAACAGAATCGTTTGATTATTTCGGTTAATGATTCTAATCAAAATCGATTCGTTGGGCACAACAATCATTTTTATTCTCAAATGATATCGGAGGGTTTTGCAGTCGTTGTGGAAATTCCATTCTCGCTGCGATTGGTATCTTCCCTAGAAGAAAAAGAAATAGCAAAATCTCATAATTTACGATCTATTCATTCAATATTTCCCTTTTTCGAGGACAAGTTATCACATTTAAATCATGTGTCAGATATACTAATACCCCACCCCATCCATCTGGAAATCTTGGTTCAAACCCTTCACTCTTGGATACAAGATACTCCTTCGTTGCATTTATTGCGATTCTCTCTCTACGAGTATTGGAATTCAAATAGTCTCATTACTCCAAAAAATTCCATTTCCCTTTTTTCAAAAGAGAATCAAAGATTCTTCTTGTTCCTCTCTAATTCTCATGTATATGAATGTGAATTCATATTCATTTTTCTCCGTAAACAACCCTTTCATTTACGATCAAAATCTTTTGGTTTTGGATCCTTTCTTGAGCGAACACATTTCTATGCAAAAATAGAATATCTTGTAGTAGTGCTTTGTAACGATTTTCAGAAAACCCTATGGTTGTTCAAAGACCCTTTTATGCATTATGTCAGATATCAAGGAAAATCGATTCTGGCTTCAAGGGGGGCTCGTCTTCTGATAAAGAAATGGAAATCTCACCTTGTCAACTTTTGGCAATGTCATTTTGACTTGTGGTCTCAACCGGCCAGGATCCATATAAAGCAATTATATAATCATCCCTTCTATTTTCTGGGCTATCTTTCAAGTGTACGACTAAACTCTTCGGTGATAAGGAGTCAAATGCTAGAGAATTCGTTTCGAATAGATACTGCTATTAAGAAATTCGAGACCGTAGTCCCAATTATTCCTCTGATTGGA